CAAGTGAAGATTTAGGGAAGTAGAGAAAAATTCCCTTCAGGGGTATTCCGAAGGTGTAACCTAGGCAACGAAAAGGGGCCCGATACTTCAACTAGAGGAGCGACCAGTTGGTTCACCAAACCCCGACCCAGCGTCACACGTTCTCCAGGTCCGAAGGGATCCAGTGCCCAACTACCGACTCCTCCCGGAATTTCGTTATCGGAGCCGAGCCTGGAACGGCCGTTAGTGGACACCCACTACTTTTCACCGGTTAGAGAGGCCCTCTTTAATACATTAAGAAAAGATGTTCACAGGGGCCAGAAAGACTCGGTCATAGGAACTTAGACCACCTACGCGCTGGTAAACGAAAACCACCTCGACCGGATCAGAGTGAAACAACAATGTCGAAATCAGGCCGCCCCTTGCCTTGAAAGAATTCACACGCGGCCACCTGCTTTCCCAAAAGAAGGGGAGATCCGCTGCTTACTGCTCACGGTTTTTTTTTCGACCTATACTATAGTAAAGTCGTCCGCCTATCTTTCTTCTTTCTTTTTCTTCTATTCACATCAGATTTTATACTTTCACCAATTAAAGGTGAAAAGGGGGAAAGAAGAGAGCTTTGGGATTCGCTCACTTCTTAATTTGGAGTTATCGAGATTCTCAATGTGGGGAGGAATAGTGCGGGAATGGCGGTTCTCAGACAAGGGAATCGTTCCTCTCTAAATCAAAATTGGCTAGAATGTTTCCTATCAATAGAGCTTTCACGTCTGCGCATAGAATCGCTTTTTTTGCTCGATAAAGTCCGTTCCCCACAGCAGGACCAGTGTAAACTGGTTCTAGGTCAAGCGATCCTATAGGCAAGTTTGAAAGTCGTTACCCCCGAAATGAAATAGTATTCTACATAAATTGTTAGTTATTCTCCTGCATTAGATATTTTCTAGCAATCTTAAGGTTAAGGCGAGCAATCTGTAGGTATTCCTCCGCTGCCCTTTATAGCAGGGATTCCAGTCGAGGCTTCCCCTTTCGAATGATTCAGTGCTCTCTTCAACCGGCGAGTTTAGCCTTGTCAGTGCTCTCAGAAACCAGATCAATTAGGTCTGGGATCGGCTCACTTTCCCAATCGAAATGAATTCGAAACGCGAGACACGACACTCGCAACACGAGAATCGAATCGAGGATCAACCCCCTTCTATATCATTTAAGCTGTTACAGAGGGCGTTAGCTCAATTCATAGCCTAGGGTTAAGGCAAGATGAACAATGCGGCTAAGCGTGCAGATTGTTGGTTTGGCGCGAAGTGAGCTTGGCCGCCTTTATAGGTAATTGGTAGAAGTGCTCTCCTGTAGCCGCTCAGCTTGATAGTTTCGTACTTAGGAAGTTTAGATCGTAATAACAGAAACTTTTTCGCGTTTTTGATCTCAATAGCGCTGAGTAACTGCCCCAATGCCCTATATACCTTTTCTTCTAAGGCCTGCATCCTGGCTCTATCTGCCGCGGATACCTTTGTCTTCTCTTCTATCTATGGCCTTTATGCTGTATTCTAAGTAGACTCAGCATTCATCCTGGCTATCATAGGAAAAAACCATCAAAGAGTCGAGAAGGTTTTACATACTAACGAAAATGGGTTTTTTAGACTTATACACTCCCTACAGGTAATAAAAGAATGAAATCTTTTTGAGTCCCTTTCATGGATTCGGAGTCAAGACCCGTGCTGCCTTCGCTTTTTTACTTGGATCCTTCGCTGGTTGAATTCTCGCTGATCAAACTCTTCAAGGAGCCAATTCAAGCACGCTTTGCAAGCCGCGAAGCTCGAGGTAGAAGCTGTGGCACCGCTTTTAGATAAATAGCATGTCAATCTGGAAAGAAAGCTAATGCCGAAGCGGCTCTAATCTCTCCTCTAACCAGTGCATATGCATAAGAGTGCATAAGACAGGGATCCAGCCGTCTACAACACAAGCCGTCTACACAAGGAGTCTGGCCTCTGGCCGGCGAAGTCACTCACAACGGAGAAAGGCTCGAAGACCAATTCAAGGAAAAAGCTGATAGTCTATATGGCAAAACGATTCATTCGCCCTGGGAGCGTCAAGTAGCAGAGGTAGCGGCATTTCTGTCACAGTCAGAGTTTACCCCTCACTTGCACCTGCGGGAAGGTATTTCTTGGTCTCCAAGAAAGTTCGAAGCTTTCTCTTTTGATTTTGCGGCATGCAGCTCTTTGGCAGTATGCAGGACTTCTTGCGGCTCACTCTCTGCTGTCGGGAGCATTTCTGTCTAAGTAAATGTTTCCACTGGCACGCATTTAGTCAGTACCTCGATTGGCAGTCTTAATCTTGATTGACTCCTTTTCACGAGGGAAAGAAATATAATACTATAGCTTAGTTAGATCGATCAGCTTGAATTAGGAGTTGTAGAAAGGACTGAAGATACTATGTATCAAGACTCGCGATAGGATCTGAGTGCTCAGTCATTCAATATTTGATGGGTGATTTTGTCTTATAGAAAAAAGTCAAAAAAAGGATTACTCGG